AATTTTAATTTATATATTTATTATTACTTTCTATTTACTATTTATTAATTCTATAATTTTTTTCTATAAGAAATTCATTGATATATAATTTATAGTTTATAGTTTATATAATATATAATATTCTTGGGGCATTAGGTGGTTATATATCTAAATTTATATTCATTGGAATAGTGGAGTTGAGATATCGCTTTCGAGCCCTTACTTTACCTAAATGAAATCACTGATTTTTATTTTATATATTTTTTTTTCTATTTTTCTATGTCTCTATAATTAGATATCTATATAATAATTATATACTGAATAATAAAGGGGTATAAAGAGAGGGCCCTTTTTCAAGCCTTACTGTTTTTGTGTAATATAATCTAGTAATTATCCTTTTTCTTTCAATTTGGGGAGATGGCTGAGTGGACTAAAGCGTCGGATTGCTAATCCGTTGTACGGGTTTTTCGTACCGAGGGTTCGAATCCCTCTCTTTCCGCTTTAGTCAATGACTTGGTATTTTTTCTTTATCTTTCAATTTCTCTTTCAACGAGTCTTTTTTTTTTATTTCATTTTAATTAATAGTTAAAAGTGTGGAATAAATAAAATCCTAAGAACATTTTAAAATCAAGCAAGGAAAACAGAAACTTTATTGTTATTTTTTATTCTTCACTCTTCACGTCCAGGATTCCGTCCTGGATCATTAGATAGGAATCCGAAGATAAAGAGAGAAACAAAGAATACCACTACTGTGTAAACAAATAGTTTAAGAGTAAGCATTACACAATCTCCAAGATCATTTTTTTTTGGAAAAAAAAATAATAGATTCTCCATTTTTATACCACATACCTTATTTTGACACCACGAAATTCTTTTTCTAAATCTATAGTATAGAAATAAAAAAGAATTTTCAGAAATTCATTTGTAATAAGAGTCAAGTCTTTCATTACCAAAAGCTTTTTCATACCCGCAATTAGATATTGCGGAGGAATCTACTAGGTTCTTTCACTGTAAAAAAGGGTCCGAATGAGGAACTGGGGGGAGCCCAGACTTATTGTGGCGATCCAAGAATTTCATTATTTGAATCGAAGGGTTATACTATAAGACTTATCTGATCTTATGAATTGTTAGAATTTTTTTTTTTAAGAATAAATCATGAATTTTTCTAGGACCGTATTAAAGATCTCATCGAAAACTTACAGCAGCTTGCCAAACAAAAGCTAAGAGAAAAAAGAGCAAAGGTATTACTGGCATAAAATCTACGATTGGATTCAAAAAAGCATAAGCCTCGGGCAATTTTGAGAAGAAAAAACTACTTGAAGAAAGAGCAGAATTAAGACAAATACAGATCAAACTAAAGATATTAAGCATAACAAACATTTTTTTCTTTGTTCTTGAAGATAATTGTATTTATTTTGATTGAGTTATTAATATGATGAGTTCTTAATATGAGTTATTATAATTTTTTTTTTTTGAATTAACCCAATCAAAAATCCTTCAATTCTCAAATCAAAAGAGAATAGACAAAACCATACTTTCATACAATATCTTAATTGAATTGTATGTAATGATCAATAAATGTCGTTTAATTCTCTATCTAAATGTCTCAAAATCCTAGCAACACTCTAATCTATTCTATATAGATTTGAACTAGAATTGACGAAGAACTACTATCAATATTAGTCTTTATTAATGTCGAATATAAATCAAAAATGGGGCGTGGCCAAGTGGTAAGGCAACGGGTTTTGGTCCCGGTATTCGGAGGTTCGAATCCTTCCGTCCCAGAGCATACCTATTATATTATATATATCATATCAGAATATAGATTTTCTATTTTATATCAGAATAAAAGAAAGATTGCCCTTTTTTAAACAACCTTATTTTTTTTTTAAGAGTAGAATAAGATTGGTTATAATCTGATTTTGCTTTCCTATAATGATTGATTCTTATATGAATTATATCTTTTTCAAAAATCAAAAATCGAATCGTGTTCAAATAACACACAGATGTAATTGAATCTATTTGTATACAGGTAAGAGGTAAGATGGGAGCATAGATTAAATCATATTTCTATTTAATAAGTTAGTTCTTCATAAAATAAAAATACGAGCCATGATTTAATCTGTACTTGTTTAATCTGTATTTGTTTTAATTTACATTTATACAAAATAGTAATAGTCTGGAACACTCTAATAGGATTCTTTTTTTATTTAGGATTCATCATCTTCATAGAATTGACGCAGTAGATAGGAGTTAAACGTCAATGTAAAATACCAATTTCAATATATGCGGCTGTCTGAATTTCATTAAAAAAAAAACCAAGTTACATATGTAACATATGTCTTTTCTTTGAACCCCGTTTTTAAGTATTTTGTGTTTTCTTTTATGAAAAATTGTAAATATATGATATGTACCAATTGAGACAAAGTGTATTCATACATCTTAGTCGCTTTTCCTTAGGAAATAATTGCAGCCGGATTATTGACTCCAAGTCAAATAAACTACGCAGAAAGGGAGCGAGGGCTTATATATATATGTATTGTTATCGTTCTATTTCTTCTATTTCATTGATTCATTGAAAACTTTATTTTATTTCAATTGAGTTTTGTGACATTTGTTATCCCTAAATTTTAAATATTTAACTTTACCCTTTAACATAGAATGTTTCTAAAACATAGAATGTTTCTAATTACTTTCAAAGATATTTGTTTAGTCTACCTGATAGGTATGGGGATCCTCTTTTAATTATGATTTATCAAAAAGAATAACAACCCAAAGCCTCTATTCTATCAGTCTTTATCCACCACCTCGTGAAAAACAAAAAGAATTTACATTTTTTTTATGGTTTAATCCGAATATGAATTTTTCTCTATTATTATCAAAATGCGATTTTTACTGTAAAGCCTTATTCAAATAATGTAATGATAGTGAAATAGAAAATTTTTCAATCAATTAAATATTTTTAATAATGTCTTATGAGTCCTTGGTACTCGAAGAAGTGTGAAATTGGTGAATCTATTTTAGCAAGTCACCTCAAGATGCAGATTAAAAAAAAAAACTTATTTGTGTTATTTATTAGTTCAATTTTTTTATATTCTAATATTTATATTTAGATTATAATTCTAAAGAAAAAATAAAATAATATATTAAAAAAATATTTATTATATTTCTATATATTATATAATATATTATATATTATATGGGGTTAAATTTAATTCGTGCTGATACTTCTTGAGAAATTACCCATTCATAAAAGTATGGATTACTATGTACCGAACGAACCAATGATTATTCATGAGTCCATAATGGAATCAATTACATACTGTTTACAGCAACCTACTAGGAAATGTTATGGTAAAACTTCGTTTAAAACGATGTGGTAAAAAGCAACGTGCGACTTGAGGGATATGGTCGTCTGTGGATTCTTACATCCATCATTTTCTTTTTATATTAATTAGATAGGAATGAGGGTGCTCTTGGCTCGACATCGTTTGTTCTGTTTCACTAGAACCCTCCTTTTTGAGGTCGGGGGTTGGGATGTAAATAGTACATGATCTTAATGGAGCTCGAGTAAAAAAAAGTATTGATTCATTTTTTAAGGGAACGGATCTAGGGTTAGTGTTAATTAATAAGTTGAAACAGCTTCGTAAGTATATTTTCCATATAAAAATCGAAAGGATCCAATTTTCAAATTTATAAGTAAAACCTCTTGGAATTGGTAAAACTCTTTCGATTAAAAGTGTATCGCGCAGGAATCAAATCGACCATTTGTATGATTTTTTGATAAAAAGAAATCACAAAAAGGGTATGTTGCTGACGTTTTTTGAAACGATTAAAAATCACCGAAGTAATGTCTAAACCCAATGATTCAAAGAAACGATAAAGAATCCTGGAACAAGGAAATACCACTTTCAGTTGTCTCAATAAATAGATTCTAATTAAGAATCAAAATAGATTCTAAAGACAAAAAAAGGGTGCGTGGTTAGAGATCGCTCAATAAACGAAATACCTAAAGTAAAGGGTTTCCTTGGGTTATTAGCGAGTTATCCAACTTGAGTTATGAGGATGCGAATACAAATGATTTTATTTTCTTTTTCGGATAAGAATAAGGAATAATAAAAAGTACTTAACTCATATTTAATTGATTTGATTATTTTATGGATCCATTTGACATTACTAATTAAAAATTTCAAATTCGATCCATAGACATAATTTCGAATTTTCTTGAGCCGTATGAGGAGAAAACCTCTTATACGTTTCTAGGGGGGGTATTATTCATCTACATCTATCCCAATGGGTGGTTTATCGAATCGTTGCAATTGATGCTCGATGCCGAAGAGAAGGAAGAGCTCTTCGGAAAGTGGGCTTTTATGATCCGCTAAAGAATCAAACCTATTTAAATGTTCCTGCTATTCTATATTTCCTTGAAAGGGGCGCTCAACCTACGGGAACTGTTCATGATATTTCGAAGAAGGCGGGAGTTTTTATGTAACTTTGCCTTAATCAACAGATTAAATTCAATTAATGAATAGAACAAAAGAGGGGGGCGGTAGTATATAAAAGGTTATACAAAGTTATATAAGCCCCCTCTTTTGTTCTATTCATACCTATTTATTATTACTACCAAAAAATGTCTACTACTAAAAAATGTCGTCTTCTATAACGACAAAAATTTATTTTTATTTTAGTGATATAAATTCATTTAATTTAAGACAGATGAAAAAAGATCAAATGAATAACCGAAGTAGTTGGATTTCTAAATCCAAAATATTTACATTATTGCTAATTCAATACTAGTTGGTTTTTAGTCGAAACTTTCACTTTTTTTATGTTATGAACAAATAAATAAAAAAAAACAAATGGGATTTAAGATTTCTTTTTTTTTTACTTATATGGATTAAGTAAACCCAAGCATTGCGATACTTTGCTACGAATATTGATTCTTACGCTTACATCCTTTTGTATCCATGTTTATTATCCATATATAGTTAGTGCCAATTCAATACAAGTCATTAGTTTTTTCTTTATTTGTATAATTTATATTTTATTATATTAATTCAATATTTCATTTTTTTTTTTATTTTAATTTATGGTTCTCCACATTGTGTTCTTTTCTTAAGATTTACATTCATATTGACAACAGTGTATCAAACAAATATAATCCGATCATGAATAAATGTATCTATTTCCCTCTGTTCCATCTATGGACTTGGTTTTTTTATTTTACTTTATTTAAACGATGGATTCGTCGGATTTGCTGGGATACGAGAAGCCTTTATTTATTTATTATTTAATTTATTTATTTTATTGAAAAAAAAAAACGGATAAGATAATAATAGATAAGATAAGATACGAACTAAATCCGTGGCAGTACATCAATTTTGACTTAATCCATATCCTTATCTTAATCTAGATTCTTATTTTAGAAGTCAGTGTATTTGCATCTAATATGTTCATTATTTTTTTTATGTTCAGAATCGATTAGCAATATTTTTGCTATTTTACTATTTGGATTTCGGTGTGCAATTAAATCTAATTTTTTATTCCGATTGGATCTACACATTTTTTTTTTTTTGGGGGGGGGGGGGGTTGCTAACTCAACGGTAGAGTACTCGGCTTTTAAGTGCGACTGGCAATTTTTACACATTTGTATGAAGCAACGTCTTCGTCGATACTATCTCTAGAGCTTGTAAGACCGCGACTGATCCTCAAAGGAATGAATGGAAAAAGCAGCATGTCGTATCAATGTGGAATTCTGAGAATATTTTATTCTTAGCGGATCGGTTCAAAACTTTGTTTAAATTCTTGACGAAAAAAAAGAAAATGAAATTTTGGGTTAAGTGAATAAATGGATAGAGCCCTATGGCTCCAATTATAGGTAAACAAAAAAAAAGAAACGAGCTTCTGTTCTTAATTTGAACGATTACCCGATCTAATTAAACGTTAAAAATAGATTAGTCCTTGATGCGGGAAATGCTTTTCCCATAAGTGGATCATCGATTTATTTTTAAATCCTAATTATTAGTAGCTATTCTCCATTAGAGTGTGGGGGTAAATGTGTAGAAAAAGCAGTCTATTGATAAAGATAAAAATCCTTTTTTTCCAAAATCAAAAGAGCGATTGGGTTGAACAAATAAAGGATTTCTAACCATCTTGTTATCCTCGAATGAACATAAAACAATTAAATTAGATGGAAAAGGAGAGGCTAAAGAGTCCGTCGATCAGTCTTATCTGGTTCCGGGGTATATATCTATTTATTTCTTACTATAATATCCTGTTTTGACTGTATCGTACTATGTGTCATTTAATAACCCAAAAGAAATCCCTTATCCCCATCTAATTTTAAATGGAGGAATTTCAAGGATATTTAGAACTCGATAGATTTAGGCAACATGACTTCCTATACCCATTTATCTTTCGGGAATATAGTTATGCACTTGCTCATGGTCATGGTTTAAATAGATACATGTTGTTGGAAAATATAGGTTATGATAATAAATCTAGTTTACTGATTGTAAAACGCTTAATTACTACAATGTATCAACAGAATTATTTGATAATTTCTGCTAATGATTCTAAACAAAATCCATTTTTTGGGTACAACAAGAATTTGCATTCTAAAATTCTATCAGAAGGATTTGCAATCATTGTGGAAATTCCATTTTATCTACGATTAATATCTTCTTTAGAAGGGGCAGAAATCGTAAGATTTTACAATTTACGATCCATTCATTCAATATTTCCCTTTTTAGAGGAAAAGTTCCCACATTTAAATTATTCGGCGGATATACTAATACCCTACCCTGCCCATCTGGAAATATTGGTTCAAACCCTTCGTTACCGGGTGAAAGATGCTTCTTATTTGCATTTATTGCGGTTCTTTCTTCATGAGTATTCTAATTGTAACAGTCTTATTATTACAAATAAATCTATTTCCATTTTTTCAAAAAGTAATCCGAGATTCTTTTTATTCCTATATAATTCTTATCTATGTGAATACGAATCCATCTTCCTTTTTCTCCGTAACCAATCTTCTCATTTACGATTAACATCTTCTGGAGTCCTTTTTGAACGACTCTGTTTATATAGAAAAATAGAACATTTTGCCGAAGTCTTTGCTAATGATTTTCCGGTCATCCCATGCTTTCTCAAGGATCCTTTCATGCATTATGTTAGATATCAAGGAAAATCAATTCTGGCTTCCAAAGACACACCTCTTCTAATGAATAAATGGAAATCTTACCTTGTCAATTTATGGCAATGTCATTTTGATGTATGGTCTCACGCGGCAAGTATCCGTATAAACCAATTATCCAAGCATTCCCTTGATTTTTTGAGTTACTTTTCAAGTGTTCGACGAAATCCTGCAGTGGTGCGGAATCGAATGCTAGAAAATTCATTTCTACTAAATAATGCTCCCAATAAACTCGATACAATAGTTCCAATTATTCCTCTGATTGGATCATTGGCTAAAGCGAAATTTTGTAACGCAGTAGGGCATCCAATTAGTAAGCTGACTCG